GTAATAAATAGGAGAGAAAATCCATTTTATGCGTTTCCGTATTAAAGTTAAAGAAGTTGACTAAGGAGTTATTCGCTATGACACGCTCAAAAAAAAAAAATCCCTTTGTTGCGAATCATTTATTAGCAAAAATTGAAAAGCTCAACATGAAGGGGGAAAAAGAAATAATAGTAACTTGGTCCCGGGCATCTACCATTATACCCACAATGATCGGCCATACAATTGCTATTCATAATGGAAAAGAGCATTTGCCTATTTATATTACAGATGGTATGGTGGGTCACAAATTGGGAGAATTTGCACCTACTCTTAATTTCCCGGGACATGCGAAAACCGATAATAAATCTCGCCGTTAATGTTAATAAAGTGAATATAGGTGCTCATCGTTCATTGGTGGGAGGTGAACCTTATGATAAAGAGGGACCCGGACGTAGAAGTATACGCTTTAGGTCAACATATATGTATGTCTGCGCACAAAGCGCGAAGGGTAATTGATCAGATTCGTGGGCGTTCCTACGAAGAAACACTTATGATACTAGAACTCATGCCTTATCGAGCGTGTTATCCCATTTTTAAATTGGTTTATTCTGCAGCAGCAAATGCTAGTCACAATATGGGTTTCAACGAAACAGATTTAATCATTAGTCAAGCCGAAGTCAACGAGGGTGTTATCGTGAAAAAGTTAAAACCTCGAGCTCGAGGACGTAGTTATCCGATAAAAAGACCCACCTGTCATATAACTATTGTATTGAAAGATACATCTAAAGATCAAGAATATTTCATATGGTTAAGAAAATATGGATGGGTATATAAAGATAAATATACAGATGTTAGAGAGAGGTATCTGCTTATGATAGAGCGGGACAAACTGGAATGGGCTAATGGTGTTTATCTATGTATGATAGAGCCGAGACTAGAATGGGCTAATGGAAATGGAGAAAGCCTGCAATGGCCTAATGAAGAAAGCGAGGATGAGGATGTATGGGACAAAAAATAAATCCACTTGGTTTCAGACTTGGTACAACCCAAAAGCATCATTCCCTTTGGTTTGCACAACCAAAAAGTTATTCCGAGGGTCTCCAAGAAGATCAAAAAATACGGGATTGTATCAAGAATTATGTACAAAAAAATTTGAGAATATCTTCAGGTGTCGAGGGAATTGCACGTATAGAGATTCAAAAAACAATCGATCTGATCCGGGTCATAATCTATATGGGATTCCCAAAATGGTTAACAGAGGGTAAACCACGAGGAATCGAAGAATTACAGATCAATGTACAAAAAGGGTTTAATTCTGGGAACCGAAAACTCAACATTGCTATCACAAGAATTGCAAAACCTTATGGACACCCTAATATTCTTGCAGAATTTATAGTCGAACAATTAAAAAAGAGAGTTACATTTCGAAAGGCAATGAAAAAAGCTATTGAATTAACTGAGAAAGCAGATACAAAAGGAATTCAAGTACAAATTGCGGGACGTATCGACGGAAAAGAAATTGCACGTGTCGAATGGATCAGAGAAGGTAGGGTTCCCTTACAAACCATTCGGGCTAAAATTGATTATTGTTCGTATACAGTTCGAACTATTTATGGGGTATTAGGCATCAAAATTTGGATATTTGCGGACGAGGAATAATGGTCCCTTACTAGCAATTACGAATTCATGTTCCCTTTTTTAAGATCCACGTATGTGGAGGAGGTCCTACTATGAAAAAAAGAGGGAGGGAAGACAAAAACCGTCTTCTTCTTTTTTTTAACAGACTTGTGGAGTCTGTTTGCACTTTTTTTGCCGCTTGTAGGTGTAGGTCACAAAAATTCATTTTTGAAAAAATAGAAGACTTATGGGAGAATTCACAGGTTTTCTTCAAACCTTTGGTTCTCATTCTATTGTACATCAGCCCCGTAGTAGTATTTTATTACTCCTACCGATACAATAAAATGAACTCCCAAACTGTAAACGAATTTCTCTTTGATGTCTGTGTTTCCGTCGTCCTGTTACGAACCTTTTACCTTTGTAAAAGTGTATTTGGAAAAATCAAGGAGAAAATCATTCAAAATAAAAATAAAAAAATAGAAGACATCTGGGAGGAATTTCTTCTCTATCTAAGGTGGACACTATATAGGTGGGCCGTTTCTTTGAAATCGTATTTGCAAGATGAACGGTTCATTTCTCGGCTTTGTGACCTGATCTACATTGTAGCAACAATGTGGCTTTGTTACTACCTACTCGGGTATATCGATTAGGATGAAGGTAGGATGAAGGTAGGATTTCTTTTCTTTGAGAACCAGAAAAATAAAATAAAGAGAACCAGACATTCTTTTTCCCTTCAATCAAAAAGAATCAATTACAACTAATTCTATAGGTTTGCAAAAAAATCCAAATTCGATTGACCTTTGGTATAATTGCTATGCTTAGTGTGTGACTCGTCAGTTTTTTATTTAGGTCTAGGTTAGGATTAAAAAAACAAAGGACGACCCCTAGTATAAACTAATAACTATGGAACTAATAATCAGCTCATTGCTTCATATTATCTGGATCCAAAGAAGCAGTCACTATATGATGTATCGATCATATGGTTGTAGCAACTGAAATCTTTTTACATAAAAGAAAAATCAATCTGATTATGGGTTGTGAAGTGAAAATAAAAGGATGTGGATAAATGGAAGGGCGAGAGAAAGAGAGAAGGAGAATATCAATGATATACGATTCCAATATGTATGGTCTATGAATCATCTCATACAAGGGCAGTGTAATAAAGCATCAATATGGATTCGGCCATAATTAATATTAATAATTAAATGAATCTGGTTCATAGGACAAAATCAAAATAATAAAGAGCACCGAGTCAATAAAGACTGAGTAGATTGACTCAGGAACAACAAATTCAATTAGGAGCTCCGTTGCAGAATTCAGGCCTAGCCATTAATCAAGAAGTGATGGGAACGACGGAACCCGTGACTGCAGAAGATTCTATTGAAAACGAATCCTAATGATTCATTGGGTGGGATGGCGGAAAGAACCAGGAACCAATTCATTTATTCTGAGAGGTCATGGGCTGACCATACGAATGAAAGAGATATTGAAAGAGTCAATATTCGCCCGCGAAAGCCTTATTGGATTGCTAAGTTTTGGGGGATTCAATAAAGGTCAAAATCCAAATTCTAAAAAAAAAAGAATCAATTCTAAAATTCTAATAGAAATATATGTATAGTTGTATATACAATCCAAGATATGAAAATTTTTACATGACGGATTAGATCTCAAAAAATCCCATAATTCAGTGTATTATTAATTCAATACATAACATATATATATATATTTGTAATATTATTGAATCGTTTCATTCGCGAGGAGCTGGATGAGAAGAAACTCTCATGTCCGGTTCTGCAGTAGAGATGGAATTGAGAAACAACCATCAACTATAACCCCAAAAGAACCAGATTCCGTAAACAACATAGAGGAAGAATGAAGGGAATATCTTCTCGAGGCAATCGTATTAGTTTCGGTAGATATGCTCTTCAGGCACTTGAACCCGCTTGGATCACATCTAGACAAATAGAAGCAGGGCGACGAGCAATGACACGATATGCGCGTCGTGGTGGAAAAATATGGGTACGTATATTTCCAGACAAACCTGTTACAGTAAGACCTACAGAAACGCGTATGGGTTCGGGGAAAGGGTCTCCCGAATATTGGGTATCCGTCGTTAAACCGGGTCGAATACTTTATGAAATGGGTGGAGTATCAGAAATTGTAGCCAGAGAGGCTATTTCAATAGCTGCGTCCAAAATGCCTATACGAACTCAATTCCTTATTGCGGAATAAGGGTGCGCAGCCAAACCAAAGGAAAAGGGTCTTTGTGATGAAAAAACAGCCGCAGGTTTTTTTTTCTGGACAAACAATATTTCTTTTTTTCCTTTGCCCTTTCTTTGCATTGAAAGAAACGATTAAAAAAAGATATGATTCAACCTCAGACCCATTTAAATGTAGCGGACAACAGCGGGGCTCGAGAATTGATGTGTATTCGAATCCTAGGAGCTAGTAATCGCCGATATGCTCATATTGGTGACGTTATTGTTGCTGTAATCAAAGAAGCAGCGCCCAATATGCCCCTAGAAAGATCCGAGGTGATCAGAGCTGTAATTGTACGTACATGTAAAGAACTCAAACGTGATAACGGTATGATAATCCGATATGATGACAATGCAGCAGTTGTCATTGATCAAGAAGGAAATCCAAAGGGAACTCGAGTTTTTGGTGCGATCGCTCGGGAATTGAGACAGTTGAATTTTACTAAAATAGTCTCATTAGCTCCTGAGGTATTATAAATACTAATAGACGAGACCACGATACAATATAGTATAGTAGGGTCTCGGAAATAGATTCAATTCATTTAGTAGATTGATTGTGTATCACGTATATCCCTTAATAATTCATAAAAAAAGAAAAAAAAAAAAGAGCATGTTGATTATATCAAAACTCGGAGACACCAATAATTATAGTTCATCATGGGTAGGGACACTATTGCCGACATAATAACTTCTATACGAAATGCTGACATGGATAAAAAAGGAACAGTTCGAATAGCATCTACTAATATCACCGAAAACATTGTTAAAATACTTCTACGAGAAGGCTTTATCGAAAACGTGAGAAAACATCGAGAAAGCAACCAAAATTTCTTGGTTTCAACCCTGCGACATAGAAGGAATAGGAAAGGACCATATAGAACTATTTTAAATTTAAAACGTATCAGCCGACCCGGTCTACGAATCTATTCCAATTATCAACGAATTCCTAGGATTTTAGGGGGAATGGGGATTGTAATTCTTTCTACCTCTCGAGGTATAATGACAGACCGAGAGGCTCGACTAGAAAGAATCGGAGGAGAAATTTTGTGTTATATATGGTAATCCTTCTAGTACCCGAAAAGGAGGTGATCTGGTATGAGTAAAAGGGAAGAAAAAATGGTTTATGAGGGTTTAATTACTGAAGCATTTCCCAACGGTATGTTTCGGGTTCGTTTAGATAACGAAGATCTGGTTCTAGGTTATATTTCCGGAAGAATCCGACATAGTTTTATACGGATACTACCGGGAGATAGAGTCAAAATCGAAGTAAGTCGTTATGATTCAACCAGGGGCCGCATAATTTATAGACTCCCTAATCAAGATTCGAATGATTAGGTGATTCGGTGTCTTTTTCAATCTTACTCTCGTGTGGATACAACTCGAGGTTCCAAATTTCAAGAGACTTATTTTCTTCCAAGGAGTAGATTCGGAATTAAGGTAAGGAATGACAAATATGAAAATAAGAGCCTCCGTTCGTAAAATTTGTGCAAAATGTCGACTGATCCGTAGGCGGGGACGGATTATAGTAATTTGTTCCAACCCGAGACATAAACAGAGACAAGGATAATTCTTCTAAAAAAGGATTCTCTAAAGGACCTAATGTACAAATAAAGGATCTGTTTTAACCTGAAATGGATATATCCATATATCTCTGACTCATATTTATGAGATGATAAAATATGGCAAAACCTATACCAAGAATTGGTTCACGTAGGAGTGGACGTATTCGTTCACGTAAGAATGGACGTAGAATACCAAAAGGAGTTATTCATGTTCAAGCAAGTTTCAGCAATACCATTGTAACGGTTACAGATGTACGGGGTCGGGTGGTTTCTTGGTCCTCTGCCGGTACTTGTGGATTCAGGGGCCGAAGAAAAGGGACGCCGTTTGCTGCTCAAACCGCAGCAGGAAATGCTATTCGTACAGTAGTAGATCAGGGTATGCAACGAGCAGAAGTCATGATAAAGGGTCCTGGTCTCGGAAGAGATGCAGCATTACGAGCCATTCGTAGAAGTGGTATACGATTAAGTTTCATACGGGACGTAACCCCTATGCCACATAATGGATGTAGACCTCCTAAAAGAAGACGTGTGTAGAAATAAGAATTGAACAGATTTCAAGAGAAATAAATGATTCAATGATCTGATCAAATAATATTACTATGCTTCGAGAGGAAGTAGCAGTATCTACTCGGACACTACAGTGGAAGTGTGTTGAATCAAGAGCAGACAGTAAGCGTCTTTATTATGGCCGTTTTATTATGTCTCCGCTTATGAAAGGTCAAGCCGATACAATAGGCATCGCGATGCGAAGGGCCTTGCTTGGAGAAATAGAAGGAACATGTATCACACGTGCAAAATCTGAGAAGATACCACATGAATATTCTACCATAGTAGGTATTGAAGAATCCGTACATGAAATTTTAATGAATTTGAAAGAAATTATATTGAGAAGTAATCTGTACGGAACTCGCGACGCATCCATTTGCGTCAGGGGCCCTGGATACATAACTGCTCAAGACATTATCTCACCGCCCTCTGTGGAAATTGTTGATCCTACACAGCATATCGCTAACCTAACGGAACCAATTGATTTGTGTATTGGATTACAAATCGAGAGGAATCGCGGATATCGTATGAAAACACCAAATAACGCCCAAGATGGAAGTTTTCCTATAGATGCCGTATTCATGCCTGTTCGAAATGCGAATCATAGTATTCATTCTTATGGAAATGAAAAACAAGAAATACTTTTTCTAGAAATATGGACGAATGGAAGTTTAACTCCTAAAGAAGCACTTCACGAAGCCTCCCGTAGTTTGATTGATTTATTTATACCTTTTCTACATGCCGAAGAACAAGACATAAATTTAGAGGACAATCAAAACAGAGTTACTATACCCCTTTTTACCCTTCATGAGAGATTGGATAAACTAAGGAAAAACAAAAAAGAAATCGCATTGAAA